TTAATTTGTATTTAAATGGCAGTTCCAAAAAAACGTACTTCTGCATCAAAAAAGCGTATTCGTAAAAATATTTGGAAAAGGAAAGGATACGGGACAGCGTTAAAAGCATTTTCCTTAGGGAAATCTCTTTCTACCGGGAATTCAAAAAGTTTTTTTGTGCGAAAAAAAAATAAGTAATAAAACGTTGGAATAATCTGAATCGACTTGACTCAAAAAATTGACTCATTTCGAAAATCAAATTAATGAATTCCATTACCTATTGAGTTAATCAATATGAAATGGAATTCGCTCCGCTCTTAGAATATGTAGAATAAGAATTCTTCTGTTTACCTTACTCAATTCAATTCAAAAAAATAAAAATACTTTCTTTTTGTTGACAAAAGAATAAACAAAAGATACTCAATTTTCTTTTTAGTATATTTTCTCATTTCCAAGGCGGGAGTCTTATTTTCCGCATCTCCCTATTTGTTACAATAATACAACTTTTTATTTTTTCTCTATATCCACTTTTTTCTCTATCTATAGAAGAGCAAATAGAAAATCTTGAATCTTTAGTTACTAAAATCATTGAAACTAATTGATTAAAATTTTAAACCCTTTTGTGTAACTTTCTCACTTTTTGATTTTCTCTGAATTCCTATATACACCCCCATATATCTCTAACACTTAGTGAAGAGAGTCTGGATAAATAATGTATCAATTTTGAGTGATCCAAAATAGGTTTTTTTCTTTTGGATTCATTAAGAAAATGGATTTTTTTTGAGTTCTATCCTATTAATTGATAATAAAACTATCTAGTTTTAAAGAGTTCAAGTTGAGGAGAGTATAAAATACACGAAAATCTTAAGAAAACTAAGGCCCTAAACTAAAATAATGAACCTTTAAATACCTATTTGAACTAATTTTTATTCATCCATTTGAATCTTTCCTAAAAAATATTGCAACCAATTGAATTCTTAAATCTAGACGATTGCTTATTCATAGGCTATTATGAGTTCAAGACAAGCCGCTATGGTGAAATTGGTAGACACGCTGCTCTTAGGAAGCAGTGCTAGAGCATCTCGGTTCGAGTCCGAGTGGCGGCATGTCATCTTCTAAAAAAACTAAATAGATCCTATAATGAATTCAATTCCTGATTTCTTGTAATTAAAGAACTCCTATTTTTTAAGATTTTTATGATATTTTCAACCTTAGAGCATATATTAACTCATATTTCTTTTTCGATCGTTTCAATTGTAATTACAATTCATTTGATAACCTGTTTAGTCGATGAAATCATAAAACTCTACGATTCATCAGAAAAGGGCATGATAATGACTTTTTTCTGTATAACAGGATTATTAGTTACTCGTTGGATTTATTCGGGACATTTTCCACTAAGTAATTTATATGAATCATTAATCTTCCTTTCATGGAGTTTATCCCTTATTCATATAGTTCCGTATTTCAAAAAAAATCAAAATTTTTTAAGCGCAATAATCGGCCCAAGTGCTATTTTTACCCAAGGCTTTGCTACTTCAGGTCTTTTAACTCAAATACACGAATCTGAAATATTAGTACCCGCTCTTCAATCCGAGTGGTTAATAATGCACGTAAGTATGATGATATTGGGCTATGCAGCCCTTTTATGTGGATCATTATTATCAGTAGCACTTCTAGTCATTGCAGTTAGAAAAAACAGAAAGTTTTTTTTTACAAGTAATCATTTATTAAATTTAAATGGGTCATTTTTCTTTGGTGAAATCGAATACATGAATGAAAGAAGCAATGTTTTACAAAATACTTCTTTTTTTTCTCCGAAGAATTATTACAGGTCGCAATTTATTCAACAATTGGATTATTGGAGTTATCGGGTTATTAGTCTAGGATTTATCTTTTTAACCATAGGGATACTTTCTGGAGCAGTATGGGCTAACGAAGCATGGGGATCATATTGGAGTTGGGACCCAAAGGAAACTTGGGCATTTATTACTTGGATCGTATTCGCGATTTATTTACATATTCGAACCAATATAAAATGGAAGGGTATAAATTCCGCAATTGTGGCGTCTATTGGCTTTCTTATAATTTGGATATGCTATTTTGGGGTCAATCTATTAGGAATAGGACTACATAGTTATGGTTCATTTACATTAACATCTAATTGAATTCAAAAGGATTCAAAAAAGACTCTTACGAATAGAAAAGTGTACAGTGCATATGAGATAAAAAACTTTATGTGAACTGATGAGAACCCTGTGAATCAAATATTGTAGTGATTCACAGGGTTCGCGCCGATTCAAATTCATTTTTTTACTTAACTTAAGAGAAGAAGAAAAAGCCTTCTTTTTTTCATTGTACAACGAACGATTAAAAAAAAATCATAGGATTTTTTCTTTTTTTTTTTTATTCATCAAAACTATCTATAAAAAGAATTAGATAGAATAACTTCGACCTTGTCAACTGATAGTGAAAGAACAAAATCGGGGTACATACCAATACCTAGTATGGGTAAAAAGAT